ACCCCAGCTCTATTGATTGGTCTGAGCAAGATCCGACTTATTTGAAATTAATTGAATAAACAATTCATTCAGAAATAGGAATATTTCTGTGAGATTCCAGCTATTCTATAGTTCCTTCCCGCGTCAATTGCCAACTCTTGGTTATTGAGATTGATGGACGATTTGAATTAATATTTAGGGATAAATATTACCTCTCTTTTTCCCCTCTTTCAAAGAAATTGAAATGATTGAAGTTTTTCTATTTGGAATCGTCTTAGGTCTAATTCCTATTACTTTGGCTGGATTATTCGTAACTGCATATTTACAATACAGACGCGGTGATCAGTTGGACCTTTGATTGAGTAACATCTTTTTTTTTGATTGACCTCCTCCTTAATCCGCAGGAGGTCAAATTCAGGTTGCAGTTTAAGTTAGTGCATTTATTTTATTGTTATTGTGATTCGACATTATAAGAACATAATCACGCTCTGTAGGATTTGAACCTACGACATCGGGTTTTGGAGACCCACGTTCTACCGAACTGAACTAAGAGCGCTTTCTTATGACAGGAAATACGACTGTCAAAAAAAGGATTTTTTTTACCCCAATGCATCTTGCATGTATTGCATATACTATCATATATAGTATGATATAATATAGTATGATAAAAGATTATGTCCAATTTTCATTGATCTCAATTGACCCCTCGTTACTGTCCATAAGAGAAGTAATAGGTAGGGATGACAGGATTTGAACCCGTGACATTTTGTACCCAAAACAAATGCGCTACCAAGCTGCGCTACATCCCTTTCAATTGTTGTACAGTGTCATTGTAGAGAATCCATGTCTTGTTTTCCACCTCGTTATTTCCTCTATCTATAGAGGATTTCTCTTGCCATTTCTTCTTTTTTTGGTCTCATATAAATTATGAATATAATAAAAGAATTATATACATATGATGAAACCAAACGTATAAAAGAATGAATATTGATCGGTAATATTCAAGAAGAAAGTGTCATCTTTTTATGTTTTAGGGATGGGTGGATTTCATTTACCAGATCACTGTACATATACATTTGAAGTTAGGGATTCCCGTACAAATACAAGTGATCTTTAACTACATATGCGTCTGATCCTATATGTATTCCAATAAAGAAGGAGGATTTTCAATGCGAGATATAAAAACATATCTCTCCGTCGCACCAGTGCTAACCACTCTATGGTTTGGTTCTTTAGCGGGTCTATTGATAGAGATAAATCGTTTATTCCCGGATGCGTTGGTATTCCCCTTTTTTCACTTTAGTTACTGACATGGGAATGGGTGAATGAAGAAGATTAGAGATAGAATAAACTCTCTGTGACCAATCCCCCTCTTTTTTTCAGTTGTTTAGGATAGGAAGGGAAGAGAAAGAATAAAAAAAGTGGATTGAACTTCAGCGAAACTCATGTTCAGGATAGAATTAATAGAGGTAGAACAGAAATCGAAATCAATAGAAATGTGGGTCGAGGGTAGACTCTTCGAGATCCTACAGGATAGTAAATGAAATACTGGGATTAGGAATAATTAATAGTTAGAAATTCTTGTATTACTTATTTTTTTTTTTATTACTTTATTGATATTGATGAATGCAACAAAATCTTTCATAAGTGGATTTCGGGTTAGCAACTTATCTTCGATTTATTTCTCGTTCCTTTCTTCTTCTTTGGTTCGGATCGAAAATAGAAGAATTGAGTAAGTTCAAAGGAGGTTCATGGCCAAGGGTAAAGATGTCAGAGGAATGGTTATTTTGCAATGTACCAATTGTGTCCGAAATGATTTCAAGAAAGAATCGCGGGGCACTTCCAGATATATTACTCAAAAGAATCGACATAATACACCGAGTCGATTGGAATTGAGAAAATTCTGTCCTTATTGTTACAAGCATACGATTCATGGGGAGATAAAGAACTAGATCGAACGGAACGGAACGCGTGTACCACCCTTCCATCCATTCCAACGAACAGGAACAAATTAAATTCTATTCTATTCTATAAATAAACAAATCAAGTCCTATTTCGGTCGAATGCGAAATGCATGAATAAATAGGCGTTTAGAGATAAGGAATAAACCATATGGATAAATCCAACAAGCGATTCTTTCGTAAATCCAAGCGATTCTTTCATAAAACCAAGCAAGGTTTTGGTAAATCCAAGCGAGGTTTTCGTAGGCGTTTTACCCCAATTAGACCGGGGGATCAAATTGATTATAGAAACATGAGTTTAATTGGTCAATTTATTAGTTACCAGGGAAAAATATTATCTAGACGAATGACTAAATTGACCTTGAAACAACAACGATTAATGGCTGTTTCTGTAAAACAAGCCCGTGTTTTATCTTCATTACCTTTTCTTTATAATGAAAAGGTACTTAAGAAAATCAAGTCGATAATCAGAAATAAATATGCTGGTAAAACCAGAAAGAAATATACTCCTGGGGGAGAAAAGAAATATCTTCCTCGGGGCGAAAATAAAAATACTCCTCAAAGCGAAAAGAAAAATGCTCCTAAGGTAGAAAATCAATATCCTCCTAGTGGAGAAAAGAAATATCTTCCTGGGAAAAAAAAAAAAAATACTCGGAGAGGAGAAAAGAAATATCCTCCAGGGGGAGAAAAGAAAAATCCTCCTCGAAGCGAAAATAAATAGGCCTACTCCTCAATTGAATCAAAACAACTTGAATTGGAATTCAAAATCAGATTGATTGATATTTTATTCGAAAAAGCGAAGAGATTTAATTGTTGCAGCGTAATAGAATAAAAAAAGAAAAAGAGTGGGAGAAAATTTTTTTTTTTTTTTTTTTTTTGAAACGTGTTCGTTCATTCCTACTACTTCATTTCTTTTATTTTATCATATTCATTTCTACTCTACCTTCCCGGAGTCATTCTCCGGGAACTCCGTTTAAATCATTACGGTGAATTCCTTCCAATCTCCTTATTTGACGATCTCATTGGAGATCATGTAAAGACAATTCGTATTTGATATAGCCATTTGTGCAAGTATTTTACGATTAAGAAGCACCTGTCTCTTGTACAGATCGTGTATTAATCGCCTATAACTATAGGATGCGCTATTTTCACGAGTTACTGCATTTATCCGAGTGATCCACAAACGACGAAAATCTCTCTTTCTCCTGCCTCTATCCCGATGAGTGGAAATCAAAGCTCTCATTTTCTGTTGAGTAGTTGATACAAATGAACGAGTTTTTTTTCGACGCCTCCGGGCTATATATCCTCGTATAACTCTGATCATTGAATAAAATAAAATGAAACTTTGATGAATAACTAATCGATTTCGTTTCTTTCAGCCATTCTTCCCCCCTCCCCCCCTTTTTTCCTGTCTTATTAAAAACAAAACGGATTCTTCCGATGTATAAAATAAAAATTCCAATGGCTTTTGCTACTATGACCTTCCCAACCACGATTTTTATTTCTTCCAGGCATTTATTTTACCTCACAATAAGAAATTGTACCGATATTTGGTACAAAATTAGGTAGAAAATAAATAATAAATAGGTATTAAATGGAAATGAATAAATAAATAGTGGCTTCCATCGTTTCTATGGTTACTTCTTAAACGGTGAGGTCCTCTCTATACACCGGAGCCTCTTCCCTCATTTAATCAATGTTATTTGTAACTTGTACAGTTCACATTCTTTGGCTCTACCCATGAATTATCCAGTAATAGGTCTTTTCACAATGAGATCTATTCATACAGTGACGGCATTTAATTAAGAGGGTTGGCTGGGCAGCTGACCCTCTTAGTCCGTTCTTGCAAGAGTATGAGCATAATCTTTCTGCTTTTGAAATACCATTTCCCCCGCTTAATGGATAACCATTCGCTACCAATGGAGAATTGCTTTTCATCTCAAATCGAGGTGATTGGATTTGCACCAATGGAAACCATAAATTCTATACACAATAGAGGTATATGATAGATCTTTATTTTTCGATAGTGACTGAAGTTCTTACATTCTATCCAATTCATTGGTACTGGTTATTGTATTGATACTGGAAAAATAACCTCATTTGTTCTAGCTCGTGATCTGAACGAGTCGCACATACACCCTAGTACATGTTCCTCGACGCTGAGGACATCCTCGAAGCGCTGGGGATTTCGTGACATTTCTGATTGGCTGTCTTGTGTTTCTAATAAGTTGTTTAATAGTTGGCATGTTGAATCCTATACAGAATGGGCCGGTTTAGATCGATCCTAACCGGATCATTATGAATAAGAATAAGTTCCATTTCATATTTTACCGAGATGAGGAGATCAAATCACGATTCCTTGGATTTATGAATCTGAATATGGATCTAATTATGATTCCAACGATCATACCTATTATAGGTTTCTAATGAGATAACCTATGATAATAAGAGTAACGAAGGAAACCCAGATGCTGTTATTCATGGCGTTCACCTCCTTTTATACAAATAAAATGGAAAAACAATAGGTAAAACAATTGTTTCGATTTATTTATATTTATTTTATTAATATTAATATGTAAAATTTTATTAATATTAATATGTAAAATTAATTAATTTAATATGTAAAATTAATTAATCCGAAATCCCAATAAGTCGTCCATTTGGATTCCTACAAGATCAACAAGGCCATGCTTTTGTGCTTCTTCTGCTGACAAAAAAACATCCCTTTCTATGTCTACGGCTATAACCCATAAAGGAGCGCCCGTTCTTTGTGCATAAACTTTTATGACGTCGTCATATATTTGCATTAATTCGTTTATTTCGACAATAATTTCGCCTGAGTCGTCGTCGTCAAAAAAAGAACTAGCAGGTTGGTGGATCATAATCCTGAACATAATAAACGCTTCTTCTATCTCGATTTTCGTATCATCATCATCGGATCGGGCAAAGTGAAGGGATAAAGAATAACAAAAAGAAAAAGATCAAATTGAACAACCGTACGGGCATATTTTGTGCAGTGCATACGGCGGAATTTCTTTTTCCATTCCATCTTTTTCCATTCCATCGAAGAAAGAGACAAATAAAATAAAATCCATCAGACCCAGACCGTTGAATGACATTTACTATCCTTCCTTTTCTTTTGTTCTTTTGTATTGTAGGAGTTCAAAAAATACTATGATAGTTCCGTTGCTTCCTATCTTTATCTCGCCTGATACTCAACAATCCCAAAGTTTTTTTCTGGCCCAGGAAAAATGATCTTTTTTTTTTTTCACTTTCATACCCTTTCATAACATAAATATCAGGAAAAGACTTCTGATGTTGAAGCAAAAAGATTTGTGACGCTCACCCGATGCATAAGATCAAATAAGAAAGACCTTTTGTTTGTTCCATACTACTATCTCAACCCATATCGTGTTGAAAAAGTTTACTCATATCTAAATTGAAGTGCCATGCTATTATTACTTAATATTTTGATTTCTTTTATATTTTTTATATTCAAATTTCATAAGGCGAAGGCATAATCTTCTCTTCTCCTTCTCTAAAATAACAAACTCATTGACGCCAAGCGTAAGGGAGTGCTATACGTTTGGTAATTTCTCCTCCGACCAGGAGAAAAGATCCCATTGAAGCAGCTAATCCCAGGCATATTGTATACACCTCCGGTTGCACCCATTGCATCGTATCAAAAAGACCGAATCCCGGGATTATGTATCCGCCGGGAGAGTTTATAAACAAAAAAATATCCCTGGTCTCATCCTCTATGCCGAGATAGATCATGATACCAGCAAGTTGATTGGAGATCTCATCATCAACATCTTGTCCTAAAAAAAGGAATCTTTCCCGATAAAGTCGGTTGATTGGGGCAAAATTTAGGAGCCGTACACGCACCTTTGAATACATACGGTTCAAAAAATCGAAATTGCGAAACAAAAAAAGAATCAATGTGTCGATTCTAGCCCTTTTTCTTTTTTCGTAGCAGATTTTTTCCTAACTAAGGGGCTTTTTCTTCTATTTTTCAAGAAACATGAGTTTTAACCCTAGAATTCATTGAACTTATCGAACTAACCTCTCATTGATGTATTGTTTCATCGAGATCCAAATCACAATGTAATTTTCTTGTTCCTGAATTGAACAGGCCTCTTCCACTTTTTTAGGTTTATGCTCTACTCCGGGTAAAGATCCGCCCAAATTCTATTTGCACATATAGGACAAAGAATCTTAGTACCACTTCTTTTTTTCAAGTCGTTTCATGCCTTCCGCACAATATTTGATGTATTCATCATATTACTCCACTGTTTGGCAGTATGAGATCGCTCATATAGTATAAGAGAATCATTTACGATACGAGTGGTAATCATACATAGATGACATGACCTATTTGGTATTTTCGGAACGGAGCCTGTCGACTTGATTTTATTTTATTGGTCCGGGCCAACCATAAATTCTTCTAATGGATACCCCCAATAAATATAAATTGACCTAATTGTACTTCACGCTACGAATTTTTGAGGATTCAATCAATCTTTCTGGGGCGAAGGGGGGATATCTCGGTCGGGGGAGAGAAGGGGGAAATACCATATGACCCAATATGTCTGACAAGTCGCACTATATGTCAACCCAAGTTGCATCCTCATCGCCCGGAATACGAAACGGTACTCTTGGAAGGCCAACGGGCATAAAATGAAATAAATGAAAGAAAAGGCAGTTAACCGCCGGAATGGCTTTGATGTGCAAACGTGTTTATTGTCTTCATAATATTGGTGCCATTTATCGGATTTTATCCATAGATTGGAAGGTTCATAGGGGAAGAGGGAATGAATAAAGAAAAATTCTGACGAATGGATCGTTTGAATGATGAACAAGTATCTATGCATTCGATCACAAAAAACGAGACCAACCCCCATTGCATATTGGTACTTATTGGGTATAGAATAGATCTGCTTTTCTTTGTTCCTACGAACAGAATTGTTCAATTATTATCAACAGAACAGAATAAATATTCACCCTTGCTTCGGGATAATCCACTAAAAAGTGAGGTCCAGAGCATAGTCTTTTGTAATGCAATAAAGCTACATAGTGTCTATTTTTTCTTTGAAAAAGGGGTATTTCCATGGGTTTGCCTTGGTATCGTGTTCATACCGTCGTATTGAATGATCCCGGTCGGTTGCTTTCTGTCCATATAATGCATACAGCTCTAGTTTCTGGTTGGGCCGGTTCAATGGCTCTATACGAATTAGCTGTTTTTGATCCCTCTGACCCCGTTCTTGATCCAATGTGGAGACAAGGTATGTTCGTTATCCCCTTCATGACTCGTTTAGGAATAAACAATTCATGGGGCGGTTGGAGTATTACAGGAGGAACGATAACGAATCCGGGTATTTGGAGTTACGAAGGTGTGGCCGGGGCACATATTGTGTTTTCTGGCTTGTGCTTCTTAGCAGCTATCTGGCATTGGGTGTATTGGGACCTAGAAATATTTTGTGATGAACGTACGGGAAAACCCTCTTTGGATTTGCCCAAGATCTTTGGAATTCATTTATTTCTCTCAGGGGTGGCTTGCTTTGGGTTTGGCGCATTTCATGTAACAGGCTTGTATGGTCCTGGAATATGGGTGTCCGATCCTTATGGCCTAACCGGAAAAGTACAATCCGTAAATCCAGCATGGGGCGCGGAAGGTTTTGATCCTTTTGTTCCGGGAGGAATAGCCTCTCATCATATTGCAGCGGGGACATTGGGCATATTAGCGGGTCTATTCCATCTTAGTGTCCGCCCTCCCCAACGTCTATACAAAGGATTACGCATGGGAAATATTGAAACTGTACTTTCCAGCAGTATCGCTGCTGTCTTTTTTGCAGCTTTCGTTGTTGCAGGAACTATGTGGTATGGTTCAGCAACTACCCCCGTCGAATTATTTGGTCCCACTCGTTATCAGTGGGATCAGGGATACTTCCAGCAAGAAATATATCGAAGGGTTGGCGCCGGGCTAGCCGAAAATCTGAGTTTGTCGGAAGCTTGGTCTAAAATTCCCGAAAAATTAGCTTTTTATGATTACATTGGTAATAATCCGGCGAAAGGGGGATTATTCAGAGCGGGCTCGATGGACAACGGGGATGGAATAGCTGTTGGATGGTTAGGACACCCCATCTTTAGAGATAAAGAAGGACATGAGCTTTTTGTACGTCGTATGCCTACTTTTTTTGAAACATTTCCAGTAGTTTTGGTAGACGGAGACGGAATTGTAAGAGCCGATGTGCCTTTTAGAAGGGCAGAATCGAAGTATAGTGTTGAACAGGTAGGTGTAACTGTTGAGTTCTATGGTGGCGAACTCAATGGAATCAGTTATAGCGATGCTGCTACTGTGAAAAAATATGCTAGACGTGCCCAATTGGGTGAAATTTTTGAATTAGACCGTGCTACTTTGAAATCCGATGGTGTTTTTCGTAGCAGTCCAAGGGGTTGGTTCACTTTTGGACATGCTACGTTTGCTTTGCTCTTCTTTTTCGGGCACATTTGGCACGGCGCTAGAACTTTGTTCAGAGATGTTTTTGCTGGTATTGATCCTGATTTGGATGCTCAGGTGGAATTTGGGGCATTCCAAAAAATTGGAGATCCAACTACAAGGAGACAAGTAATCTGATACAACATTGCTCTGCTATCTTTCTTTCGCCTCCATTGGATTTTTTTTATTTATTTGATATACGGGACTGGATTTGATATACGGGACTGGAGAAATCTTGATTTTCATCATTGCCTTTTTTTGACTCTTGCCTTTTCTTTATCCGGGAAATGATCCCAAATGAAATGAACAGGTGCGGAAGCTATAATTGTAAACCGCGATCAAATCTATGGAAGCATTGGTTTATACATTCCTGTTAGTCTCGACTTTAGGAATCCTTTTTTTCGCTATTTTTTTTCGCGAACCGCCTAAGGTTCCGACTAAAAAGATGAAATGATTTTTCATTATCTCAATTGAAGTAATGAGCCCCCCAATATGGGAGGTTCATTATTTTAACTAGTCCCCGTGTTCCTCGAAAGGATCTCTTAGTTGTTGAGAGGGTTGCCCAAAAGCGGTATATAAGGCGTACCCAGTAAAGCTTACAAGTGAACCAGATATGAAGATGGCGACTAGGGTTGCTGTTTCCATTATTAGATAATTTCAAGACCGCTATGGATCTACGCTATGATAAGATCATTTATTTAAAATGAAAAAGTATACAAAGTCAACAGCTCTCAATCAATGCAATAGGATTTATGGCTACACAAACCGTTGAGGGTAGTTCTAGATCTGGTCCAAGACGAACTATTACAGGGGATTTATTGAAACCATTGAATTCGGAATATGGTAAAGTGGCTCCTGGATGGGGAACGACCCCCTTCATGGGGGTCGCAATGGCTCTATTTGCCATATTCCTATCTATTATTTTGGAGATTTATAATTCTTCAGTTTTACTGGATGGAATTTCCATGAGTTAGTTAGGTCCATAAGAACAATGAAGTCCTAGCTTTTCAATCAAAAATGATTAGGACTAGGATTTCTAGATCATTCTGGTAGTTCGACCGTGGAATTCCTTCGTTTCGGTATTTCCGGAATATGAGTGTGTGACTTGTTATAATTGATCCTATTGATAGTACAGAGAATAGGTCTGTCATCTCGATAGAGATGGTTCTACGTCGGATATTCATTCTAGTATCCGGAGCACGGAATATATGGAATAGATCAAGAAAGAAATATTTGAACTATGATTCATACCTATTATTCAGACCTCGTGACCGGACTCCAAAAAATTTTCAAACAAAGAGGTATTTCATAAATCGAACGATTTTTCTTTTCTTCCCTTTCCTTCAGAATTCTTCTTATTTTGACCGAAGGACAAATGTTTCTATAAATTTTTAGTCATTCCTTCCATCCATTCATTAAATAAGTGATGATCAAACGGTTCTTACTCAGAGAACCTTTGGGTTTAGCTTGGAGGCTTTATTGAATCATCGTGGTTATAGTATGAATCTGAGGTTTCAATTGATTCATAGGGTCTCAACAAGATAATTCCTATCAATAGTAA